TGATGGCAGTCGGACACGTATGCCCCCATCGTCTAGTGGTTCAGGACATCTCTCTTTCAAGGAGGCAGCGGGGATTCGACTTCCCCTGGGGGTAGGGTACTACAAAAGGAAGTTGATCATGGATTATCAATAATCCTAAAAATAAATTGATTCTTCCTGGGTCGATGCCCGAGCGGTTAATGGGGACGGACTGTAAATTCGTTGGCAATATGTCTACGCTGGTTCAAATCCAGCTCGGCCCAAGAATTCGCTCATCCATCATGAGATGAAGATATTCGTCCTCCCGAAACGAAACAGCGGATCCATGAGAATATAAGAGTCCAATTTTTTGCTATATACCTCTTTGATCGATTTATTTGTTCCGATAAATTTGGTAATGACCTCGATTCCTATCAAGATTTGTAAGTATAAATAGAAAGTCTAAGGAAAAGAGAAAAAAAAAGACTATTTCTTTCTTTATTGAAAGATTTATTATCAAGCGATTTGCAAATAAAAAAAGAATTACTAGTAATTCGTGTCGCTCTCACTAAAGTGCATATCCATGTGGATATCATTCGCGTCTTTGTTACAACACGAAGTTATAAATATAAATAGAAAAGGTTTGATTGAAATCATAAAAATATGGATATTGTATACTTAATTTGTCGGGGATTGTAGTTCAATTGGTCAGAGCACCGCCCTGTCAAGGCGGAAGCTGCGGGTTCGAGCCCCGTCAGTCCCGACGGATCCAATAAATACATCAACTCCTCTCTCCATTTTCTGGGAAAAGTGAGATAATGAATAGAATATTGAATTTCATTCTTAAAACGAATTCTTATTTCTTTTTTCTTTCCTTTTTCCTTTCGCATTTCTTTCTCATCAAACAAATAGAGAGATTTTCATTACATTACTTCAATTAGTACCGATTGATGGGAGAGAGATATATGTGGATTAGTACTAGCACAATTATTGGTAACATCCTATTCCGGATTCCAAGAGATGTCGTACTAGGTCTGGTTTTTAAATCTCTCGCGTCTATCTAATGGAGTAGAGTACGATTCGGGAGCACCTACCAAAAAGTAATTTGTTTTTTGTACAATACAAAATGGAATTCTAGTTTGTTTATAGTTACCCCGATAAAATACTTTTTTTAGATTAAACCTATTTCCCTTTCTGGCTGCGATTTTGTGTCATCTCAATGACTAAGACTAACTAATTTCAATTTGAAACAATCTATCTCATTCAAATTGTACACTCAACTTTTAATAGATGCGTCCTAGTACGAATCTAAGGATAGTAATAAAAGAAAGATCAAACAAAGATCCCGCCCCTTTTTATTTTAGCATTTTTCGTTATCGAGATAATGACTAATCATTTTTTTCTTCTTATTTTTAATTCAACTAAAGGTGCTATCGAAGAAAGAACAAAGAAAACCTCAAATAATGAAATTTGATAGAAAATTAGATCCTTAAAAAAGGGGAGTTTACGGTAGGTTATAGAAAAGAAAGAATGAAAAACAATGATAAATAAAAGAATTCTTCATTAGGTCAGGAATTACTTTTTTGATTCAGTATGGATAAAAGATCTTCCTATATTATACTATTCAATTCGCGACGACGAATTGATTTGATATCTCGGATATTGTTATTCATGATAGTGATCCGATTCAATATCATTGAGATGTAATTCATCCCCTTGAATTTACAGACGAAAAATTGATCATCTCTATGGGATTAAATCCCGAGTTATTGCGAAATAAAAAAACAAAGAGATTATGGAAGTAAATATTCTCGCATTTATTGCTACTGCACTCTTCATTCTAGTTCCTACTGCTTTTTTACTTATAATATATGTAAAAACGGTCAGCCAAAATGATTAATCTGAATTAAACTTGACTTCTTAGTTCGTTATCAATGATTGATAAAATAGAAAAAAAATATTCCAATTTCGCTTCTTAAATCTTAAATGAAATGAGCAGGCTAGAATCAAAAGTCTTCTACGAGATCGGATAATATGGTAGAAAGATTCATAGATTTCTTTCTACCATACTATTTATTAGATTAGTGTTTTTGTAGTGTATAAAGTTGTACTGTAGAAAGGCTTAATATAGATCAATCTTTTATCTTTTAATATAGGTCAATCTACAATCTTGAGATATGTAGATATTAATTACATCCATGTGATTACATAGCCCCCAATTCTATTTTTTTTTGCTACATTTTTTTGATTGATTTGTATTGATTCCGATCAATCCGAAATAATCGAAAGGCAACTCTGACTTTTACGTTACGGTTCGAATTCCTAGATTTCTTATTATTTCAAATCGAAAGCCTAGTATCCATTGAAAAAATCAAAGAAGCAAAAAGGGCATGGGCGGGCATATTAATAATAATAAAATCCAGTAATTTTTTTTTAGCATTCCCAAGAAGTAATTGATTGAACCGTTGACAGATGATCCAAGGAGTTCCACGGTATGGGAACTTCTTAGAATTTCAAAAAGGAGTAGTCAATCCTACCAATTTGTAACACTTGAACATGAAATGAGTCGAGAAAGCATAAATCCAATTTCGAAAAAAAAAACAAGAAGTGCGCAATATGTGACTCGCCCGAGTCACGATCTTATTATGCGTAGTATATTGCTGAACAACTACTATGTCTATGTTCTTGACTCTAGAAAGTACGTATCTGTTTAATAACAGAATGACTTTCTCTTGAATACAGAGCAAAAACAAATAAAATAAAAAAGGGTCTCTTGTTCCTCATTATCCCTATAGAATTTTGGTAAGAGCCCGTTCGGTGAAATGAAATATAGAATTTAGGAAAAATTCACTTGGAAGAAATTTCCTATCATCTATATCTCCTTTCGAAATACAAACACAGGACTCATGGAAATATCTGTTTGATTGACATTATTCTAGTTAAAACGCTTTGCAGAACGATCGATAAAACAATTGATCTAGTTTGATTCCTCAACTCAATTAAATTAGTAGTACTTCTAGAGTCCACTTCTTCCCCATACGACGAGTGAAAGGGAAAATGTAAAGACTACCATTAAAGCAGCCCAAGCAAGACTTACTATGTCCATATCCATGTGAATTATGTCCCCTATCTCTATGAATATGAAGGAATTTTTCCATTATTGTTCACTAATAATAGTGAAATCAATGGTGCAGAGTCAAAACGGGATTCTTACCCCAGACTATTCATTTAATGAACCAATCCAATAAATCCACTTATAACAACTTCCTATACGATTTATAGTATCATTATGATTTCTAGTATCGTTTAAATTGAAAAGCTTAAGCAAAATACTAAGTAACTCCCTTGTCCAAGGGAATCTTACTTTCCTTGAATCCTAGACACAAGGATTTAAAGACCTTTCGAGAATCTCCAGATGCTTAGAATCAAGCACGTATCAACAGTCCTTTTCCTCTCCTTCTTCTGGGAAAAATTCGGTGAGTTATATCAGTAGATAAGGGATTTCTGGTCTTTTGTTGATCAGGCGACACCCAGATTTGAACTGGGGAAAAAGGATTTGCAGTCCTCCGCCTTACCACTCGGCCATGCCGCCGAAACGATACAAAATAGATGAAAATCTTACCCGTTTTTTTGTTTTGGGGTTGGATTACTGAACTTCTTAATTCTACTTGCATCTTGAATCCCCTTTTCCTTAATTCCCTTCCTAAAAAAAATCCTTCCTTTTTTTTTGATTGGATCCATCCCCTCGATTGATTGTATAGTATCTCAAAACGCACAATACCTAAAAACTTCCCCTATCTTTTCTATTGACTATTGAAAAAAAAAAAAATGTCAAAATTCATGATAAATTTGAACCCTTAACTATTGACTTGACTGCAAATTAATGAACAATTCTGAGATTTCTATCTCAATTTATGTTTACCTAGTGACATAAAAAAATCAAAATAATAATTAATCCCTATTTTTTCTTTTCAATAAAAAAAATCTTTGTTAATTTCTATTTTTCTCAATTTCAATTATAACAAAAATTATGAGTATATGTAAACCCCGGAACCGGAACAGAAATTGCACCGATATAGAATCGGGTATCTATATATGATATATGATGCCTATAAGAAGGAATTATCAGAAAATATCGTGCTTCAATTTTTCATTGAATAGAAAGTCGAAATTTTGATAGAACACCGACCGTGCTGTCCCGAATAGAACTGCAAGAAAAGAGGAGACGGATGACGGATATAGGGATATATAGATAGCTATATCTGCACGTGTTTAATAAATACAACCCGCTCTACAATCCTATTTTAGGAATCCTACTAAACTCAATAATACTAAATAGGGAAAAAAATATATCTTTTGTCAGCAAATCTTTTTTTTACAATGGAATCCACCCAAAGAGTTAAGTGAGAAAAAAAAAAAATCAACTCTCTATTGTTTCTTATTTTTTTGTCTTTATAACTGCGAATAGATCAAATCCTGAATCCGTTTATTTTTCCGGTATCCAATCAGATTGGAATATGTAATATCATAATAATGGTAGAAATTGAATCACTTTGGTTCCGAATTCTGTTTCCAAGAATAAGAATGTTTTCTCAATTCCTTTCATTTATTTAAAATTCCAAATTGAGTCGAAAATTCTCTGTATTCCCCCATTCATATGTATTTTATACATTCCATATATGTCCATATATGGAGTTGGTTAAAATTTTATGCGATTCAGTAAACAGAATAGAAATTCCATCGGCGCTAAGTCGATCTATATGATTCGATGAAGAATGAGCCAATAATGTGAATGGAATTTTTCTATAAATGGGAAAAAAAATAAAAATGCTCCGGCATGGAAATCAGGGAATGTCTACAATACCTGGGTTTAATCAAATACAATTTGAAGGATTTTGTAGGTTCATTGATCAGGGCTTGACGGAAGAGCTTTATAAGTTTCCAAAAATTGAAGATACAGATCAAGAAATGGAATTTCAATTATTTGTGGAAACATATCAATTGGTAGAACCCTTGCTAAAAGAAAGAGATGCTGTGTATGA